TTTTTTTAGAGATGTTTCAAAAACCTCCACCTTTTCTGATGATGTTTTTAAAAAATGAACTTCGTTAATTGATTCAGAACATCTGTTACTCAATAGTATCTGTCAATACTTAAAACAAAGAAGGAATCACTCGATTTACCCTTTTTGGATGACTCACAATTATATATAAATAGAATATATTTCTATCAATCAGATATCATGCAAACCCTTTCTATACTAATAGAATAGAACCTTATTCCATTTAATCTAATAAATATTTAATCTAATAAAAGTGAAATTTTTTTTTATAAGTTCGTTGAAATTGAAGAAGTTCTATATTGCTCAATAAATTGACCTATATTTATTTGTCCACTACCACTATGTTACGTAAGAAATCTAAAAAAGGGTTATGATAAAATAAACCTATATAAAAAAAAAAAAAAATAAAAAAAAAAAAAAAAAAATGAAAACTACAAATATCCATTTTTTACGAACGGGATCGAGAATCTTTATTAATTCGACACAAGAAAGGGTTGGGTAAAATTCCGTTTCTTGTGTCAAGGACTAGGAGACGAACAATCTCCCCTAAAATCCTTTGTTCCTCTCATTTATACTTTGGTTTCTATTCTCCGCTTATTTATCTTTTGTTTTGATTCTAGTCAAATATAAAACTATTGATTCATTCTATATCATACCGTTTCAATTTGGATTGAAAAAACAAATAAATAAAGAAGAGTTAAGTAAAACAGTCGCCTTCACAATATACTATAACCAGGAATGCGGTATTAAGTAATTCCCGAAATCCGGTAGAATAAAGAATATAAATAAGCAAAATTTTTTTGATCATACATAATTCCCAACAAAAATTTGTTTATTTTTAGAGCTTGATGTTGATAAATCCGCAGATCTAGAAATTCATTTCGGACAATTGAACCTTCTCAAACTGTTTCTTTTTAAGAACCAAAAAGATTTGTGCCAAAATAACAGATGCCAAGAAGAGCAAAAGACCTTGGACACGTAATGGATCTTGAAGTACTATTTCCGCATCTCCCTGACCAAATCCACCCACATTAGGATTACTCGTTAATGGTTGATCAAGTTTGATGGATTCGCCCTCTGAAACAAGAAGTTCCGGTCCTGGAGGGATAATATCAACCACTTGACGTCCATCCGATGCATCCGCTATGGTTATTTCGTACCCCCCTTTTTCTTTTCGTATTATTTTGCTTACTATACCTGCTGCTGTAGCATTATAAACATTATTGTTACTCTTGCTCCCGTCGGGATAAATCTGACCCCTTCCCCTGTTCCCGCCTACATATATGGGATATTTTAAGAAGTGCACATCTTTCTTAGTAGCGGGGTCCGGGGAAAGAATAGGAAAGGTGATTTCACTATATTTCTGACCAGGAACCGGACCTATCACAAGAATATTTTTTTTAGTGGGACGATAGCTCTGAAAAGACAGATTTCCTATCTTTTCTTTAATCTCGGGCGAAATACGATCGGGAGGGGCTAATTCAAACCCCTCGGGTAAAATAAGAACAGCCCCGACATTCAAAGCTCCTTTTTTACCATTAGCAAGAACTTGTTTCAGTTGCAGATCATAAGGAATTCGAACAACTGCTTCAAATACAGTATCAGGAAGTACCGCTTGTGGAACCTCGATATCCACGGGTTTATTAGCTAAATGGCAATTGGCACATACAATACGGCCAGTCGCTTCTCGTGGATTTTCATAACCCTGCTGTGCAAAAATGGGATATGCATTTGAAAGGGGTGCCTGGGTTAGTATATATATCATGAGCGATACGGAAATGGATCGAGTAATCTCTTTCTTTATCCAAGAAAAGGTATTTTTAGTTTGCATGGTCCAATCATTGATCCCGAAAATTTCTACAATAAAATTAGGTAGGTCGCTAGTATAGTTCCCTATCTATAATTTTGCTATTTACTTAAATATTAAATATAAATAATTTTACTGGAATATTGGAGGAATCCCTTGGATGGGTAGTAAGTACAATTTTGAATGTTTTGCTTATGTACAAAGTAACAAATATTATAATTGGATCGTTCGATCACTTTTCAGTCATTCATTGAATGATAAATCACTACAAGTGAAGGAGATACACGATTTAAATAACGAAAGATCCAATATTTAAAAATTGTATCTAAAATGACTGGAAAAGTAGAAACAAGACCGGATATAATTTGATCATTATGAGCAAATCCAAAATCTTTGTAGACAGAGCCAATCATTAATTCCCAACCGTGGGGCGAATGGAATCCTATACATAAATCAGTTAATAAAAGAATAGAAAAAGCTTTTATTGTGTCGCTTAAGTTGTATAGGAATTCTTGAAACCAAGAGTTAAGAATAACAAGTTCTTCATTACCTAGAATAGAATAACCACTTAGAATACCGAAACAGATTATATTTGTCGAGAAGTGTAAAATTGTATGGATGCGATCCTCGTTGTGCATCTTGATCAATTGGATCGTTTCTTTGTAGATTTCGATGCGAGGCTTTTGTAAATGTGTTTCCGGGTATTCCTTTATCATTTCGTCCAAACGTAAGAGTTCCTCTAAGTCTATGAATTCTTTTAGAATACTCTTTTCTTGAATATCATTCAAAAAAATTTCGGATTGCCTAGTATTCCACCAATTAGTAAACCAAGATTCCAGACTTTTATTAAATGAGAGAGAGATCCACCAAGGCAAAAATACTATAGATGCAAGATATAGAAGGGAAATTAATACTTTCTTTTTTGCCATTTTTTCGTCTGTGAATTTAAAAATTTTTAATGAACGCACCTCATTCGTCGACTCTATATGATACTAATATTTCTATCAAGCATAAGTTCTATTACAAGTCATCGATGTATTTCCGGATTTTTTTGTGATTCAGTACAGCGGTTAGTCCTTGAATTTAGAAAGAATATAGAATAAGAAAGAGCCCTCTTCAAATTAATAGTAGTCGGATTTCGAGACGAAAGAACTCCCGTTCTATCAAAATATCAAATATTTAGAAAAAAAAATTCTTTACTTTACTTTATGATGAAATGTTTTGTTTTGATATATGATGAATCTATCATTTAGATTTGTTACTGAATTGAGTTAAGTGGATTTACATACGCATAAAAAAAATTGTGGACATAAACAATTTAGTTTTAGAATTGTTTCATATACGTTTGCTTTGGCTCGAGTAAGCGTTCTGAAGAAACTTCAGTTAAGTTATGCTATAGAAAAAAAGATGATTCTTGAGTTTTTTATCTCTTGCAAAGTATTCATTCTTCAGTTCCTTTTTTCAAAATACTTCAATTGGTACACGCAAGAAATAGGCCAATTCAGCAGCTTTTTGCTCAATCTCTCGTGGAGTAAAATTCTCATCAGTACGAGTCAAGGGAATGGCTCCTTGTCCTTTTATTTCCATATAAAGGACACGACGAGCATAAATACCCTCTTTAATTTCTATTCTGATGGACTGAATGTCTTTCATAAGGAATCGGAGGAATATGCGACGATTTTTTCCAGGAAATCCCCAACGAAAAATACACACTATGCCCTCTTTTATATCGAATCGATCATAACCACTACCTACATTCCACGAAATTGTGCACCACAAATAGGAGCTAATAAAAAGACCTGCGATCCCATAGAAAGACATCACGATACCTTGTGGAAAAAAAATTATTTGCTGAGAAGGAAATAAAGATATAAAATTCCTACCAAAATAACTGGACGTTCCAACCAATAAAAACCCTAATGAACCTAAAAAAAGAATAAAGGCCCAACAGAAATTACTTGTTTTTCGAGACCCCGCTATAAGTTCTACCCATATACGTTCTGATCGCCAACTCATACTCTAACTAGACCTAGTTGCATTTTATTGGAATTGGGAGAATAACAAAAATAATTTTTTTTTTACTTTTTTTTGTTTCCGAAGTAACTCTCATCAACCAGCACTATTATGATGTGAACCTTTAGGGATAATTCATCGAATTTCTTAGATCCAAACTAAAATAATAACATCCCTTTCATATGATTTCCTAATACATATAGATATATTGACTTTACATTTCAGAAATTCTCCCCGATCCCGATCTATTTGAAAATAGTTATAATTCATTTATCATGTTTACACATACATAAGAGCTTATGCCCGAAGGAAGCCGCATATTATACCATATTTTACTAAATAGATATCCGTGTTATGATCCAAGTAAGTCTTGAAAAATATATATATATATATAAGATTTGTCCTTGTTGTATCTAAAAAATCTTGTTTTTTTGAACATAAAGAGATAAAGAAGCCATTGCAATTGCCGGAAATACTAAGCCCACTAAAGGCACAAAAATGGAGGGGAGACTGTTGAGAGTTATCATAGAATGGGTACCTCGATTTAATATTTGTACCTGTTATTTATTGTTATATTTATTGTTTTATATTTGAACCTTATCCTTATATTGTTATAAAGATATCTTATAATTCATATATAATTGTTATATTATACTAAGTATACCTAAGTGAGTATATATATACTTAATAGGGATAGGGAGTCTATAAGTATATGTTTTAAGAAATATATATTAATTTAAGAAATATATATTAATTTAAGAAATATATATTAATTTAAGAAATATATATTAATTTAAGAAATATATATTAATTTAAGAAATATATATTAATTTAAGAAATATATATTAATTAATAAAATTAATTAATAAAATACAATAAATATATAAATAAATGGACCTATTCATCTTTCTACATGTTTCTAATTCATCTTTCTACATGTTTCTACATGAAATATATATATACGATAATCCACCCTTTTTATATTCGTATTAGTAGTTATTATCTTTTCTTGTCTTATAAATTTCATAATTTACTAAAATTTTAAAGTATTTCCTAAAAACTCCCAAAGAATTCGTTATAATACGATCCAACAAAAAGGATTCTTAGTGGGGGATTGTTTTCGGGAGATATAGAAAGATGCAAGACCTTGTTAACTAATTCC